CAAAATCCAAAGACTAGACATAATCAACCATTAACAACAGTAGGTAACCAACAAAGGCACCTCCTATTTTGAAAACAGACAATCTAATTAACCTAACCTACTGCCTCCCTCCACTCCCACTTTAATTCAGAAGGTTGGGTACTCAAACCCTTCCCATCGTTAGCAGCGACAGATTAAAACCCTCAACTTATATATCCCTTACGAATCTCAAAGTATAAACCCGCCGCTAGCATTAGCAGAAAGTGCACAAAACATCTCAAACTCTTATACCAAACCCCCTCCAAAGGTATATTCAACACAAGAGAAACCTCCACATCAAAAATAACATAAAAAACCAACAAATTAAGATAAGTATCTCCAAACTTTTTATAAATATGACGACCCAACATATAGCCACACTCATAGACAGAAATTCACACCCGAGCACTAGAATTCCTAATTCTCCGATCCACATGAGATAAAAAACCAAAGTAGACACAAAGAACCAAGAAAAGAAACGAGTATAAAAAAGCAATACAAGCGACTACAACCATACCAACGGGTAAAACACAACCTTGGGGCAAGAACCCAAACTTTCAATTAAGCTACCAATGGAACAACAACATCACTTACCAACGAAGACCATAATCTTACAACCATTATATCACAATGGCCTGCTCAGCAGCCCTATCAGCTTCAATTGACTCCCCAGAGACCACAAATCCCCAAAACTCGCATCCTAATTTAGACTATCAAACTGACATTTACCAACCACCACTACTCGCCCGAGGGCCTGTAAGGCCTTCTCAAAGTTAACAGCATTGCAATTTCTAATAATCTACACGAGCACAATTAAAACACACCCACCAGAAGCGAAAGAACAAACACAGGAATAACATCACACCACATAAAGTTCACAAACAAATCATAACGCACTCGAGGCAACGTAGCTCGAGCTCAAACAAAAAAAACAGCATGGAACATAGTAACAATAAAAACAAATGACAACCCTCAAAAAAACAACGAACTAACCCAAGCAAACACAAACATAAACAAGTACTCACAAGCAAACAAACAAGTAAAATAAACCCCACTATACTCTACACTCAACCCTCTAACCAACTCCCTCTCAGACTCAGCATAATCAAAAGGCACACGATTACATTCACACAACACGCCAATCAACCAAAATATATAACACACGGGTAACAAAGCGCAAATCAATCATTTTTCCAAAAGACCCTCACTAGAATAATCCGACGCCACCAATGCCAAAACAACAACCACACACAAAAAACACGCCTCAAAAGTCAACGACCCCAAAGCAGAACGAACACAACTCATTAACGCAAACTTTTTATAAGAACCTCACCCAATACTCAACAAGCTATATCCTGTAAACCTTGTTACAACCAAAAATCATAAAGTTCAGTTCCTAGAATCCTCCCCAGAACCGCACAGAGCAAATAACACACAATATGAACAAGCAACCAAAATCATCAAAAACAAACCAACCCAAGACAACCAATCCCGAAACTGAGAAACAACAAACTTATACTTAACCACCAACTTCAATAAGTCAGCAAAACTCTGAAACAAACCAACCAATCCAACCTTATTAGGACCCTTACGAATCTGCACATAACCAAGCATCTTACGCTCCCCAAGAATAAAAAAAGCAACAAACAACATAACAAGCGCAAATACCACAAATGACCTAACCAACAAATAAAAAACATTAAACCAAAACACCACACTCCCCCTATAATCTAACAGACTATTCCTACAACACGACAAACTGCAATTCCAATAAACTAAGGACGACAACTCAAACCAACAACACCGATCACACGCAAAGCAATCATTACTCGAAAAACCTTAAACTATGTCGTTCCAGCAATCGGGACATAATCCACCCTCTGCGTGTAAAACAGACATCATCATTAGACCACTAGATCCACACAACCTATACATAATTCGAAAAACCCGAAGAACCTCGCGGAAATTTATCATTTATAGCCCAACTAACCAAATACACCTGCTCCGAAACACTGTAAACAACTCACGAAACCATAACAAACACAGGAAACGAACAAACACAAAACACCCTAACCAACTTATAAAACAATGAAAGAGAAAAAGGAGTAGACACCAACAAAATACAATAAAGAAATCACCCACCTAATCTCAAACAAGAAGAGTACTCCTTACCACACCAAGAAAAAAACCAAATCACCAAGGAAGCCCAAAATGCATAAACCCCAAACAAACAAAAAACAATATCAACAGAAGATACCAACGATAACAAAACCAGTACAGCAGTAGAAGCAAGCATCATATGTGTTCAACACCCAAATCATTTATAACTGAACAACCAAAAATAGACCGATAATAACACAAACATAACAAACAAAATAACCTCAAACCACAACCAATCTCCCAAACCAAAAAAAAAAGGAAAAAGAAAAACAGGACACTTCAAAAATGTAGAAATACCTCAAACAACATACCAATTAGAATTCAAGGCAACATGATAAACCCAATACACAAAAGGAAAAATCCCAAACTTTATCGAAAACCCCACAAAAGTAAGCAACCAAAAACCCTCAAACACTATACCAAACAACACCAAAACAGAGGCCACCGCAAAAACCACATAAAAGAAAAATAATGCCGAATACACTTTTAATGTAACCCTAAAAACAAAGAACACAGGAAACAGACTCAAAGTAGCAAACTCAATAAACAACCAAGCCATAACAAAATTATCGCCAGCAAATGTAATAACAGAATACAACACATGACTAACCAAACCGCATCAAACTACAACCAAACCCATCTAAGATCTATGAGAAAACAGAAGTATCTGATGCACAATATATCAATGAATTAATAGCACCAACCTCTCATAAAACAAAAGCACAAAAATAATCAATGCACCATACCCCTGCATCCCCAGTACACAATAGTGACCAGCGGCTGAACCAAAACAACCAAAAGCCAAATTCACAATCGGCCGAAGCACCAAAACCAAAGAACGAACCAAAAACCTAACCAACTCAATAAAAAAAATCACAGGAACAATCCATAAAGGAGTTCCAGAAGGCACCAACGACACCAAAAACATACCTACCGAACTCAACCGTGAAAACAACAAGGAAACAAAAATAGGAAAAACCCAAAACACCACAACACCAACATATATATGAAGGAAAAAAATATAAGGAATCCGCAATCCAATAAAAAACACAAACAAAACCACTATAGCAACACGATAAACTAAACTACCCCAACCACCTGATACCAAAGAATCCAATCAACTTACCACAGACCTCAAATGAAGATTACCCACCGAAGAGAGCACAAAGCATTGTGTGGGCATGAACCACATAGTTTAATTAACTTATCACTCCCCCACCGTAAAACACAATCTCCGACGCTTCAAATCAACACTTTCAAATAAGCTAGATGAGAATACTGTAGCTAACAACTAACCCCTCTGCGACCAAACCACAATATGCACATTACACCAAACTACAATCCACCACCCTAAACAAACAAAAATAAACTAAAACACAACAACACCAAAAAAACCACAGAAACAATCTGACCAAACACACCATTTACATAACCCCGCAACCTTACATGACGAGTCAACAAACCCCCCAATAAAACTAAAGGAACAATACCACCCAAAAAGATATAACACCCAAAAAAAAAAAAGAACACAACTAAAACTAGAAGACATAGAAACAGCAAAAACCTCACAAAAAAACTGAACAGTTGGAGGAAATGACATCACCGCACACAACGACCCAACAAACAAACAATTCAGAACTACCCCACTCGAAACCAAATACTTTAACACAAATCAATTACGACTTCCCACCATTAAGTAAGCAACCCACAACACCAAAAACATCAAACCTGCTGACAAACCATGACCAACACTATACAGCATTGCTAATCTCACTTTCTCCAACTCACCAACACCTAAACACACACAGGAAATTTTTATATGAGCCAATCTCATCAAAGCCAACCAACGCTTAGTATCCAATTCTGCACAAGCACACACAAAAAAAACAACTGAAGCCACCAGACATACAACCAAGTAAAGAATATGAAACAATACATCCGGAAGAACATAACTACACACTCGACACAATCCCAATATACCCAACTTCATCACGTAACCCCTCAAACAAACTGACACAGGAAATGTAGCCTCCGCATGAACCAATGGAAGTCAGACATGAAACGGAAAAATAGGTATCTTAGAAATAAACAACACACATAATATCAACATCACCTCATACCCAAGACCACCAATCATAGACCAAAAACCAAAACTCATAGACCCAAACCAAACCGACAAATAAACTAAACACAACAACATGGGCAAGCTCCTCAGCAACACATACCCAAGCAAATATCACGAAGCAACATAACGCTCAGGATATGGAGACTCCACCACCAACAAGACTAACAACGCAAGAATAGACACCTCATAAAAACACCAAAATCAAAACACATGCATACAACAATAACACAACACCGAAGAAGTTAACCTAATTACCAACATCCCATGACCAATTGTCCTAACCCCTCTTACAAAAAACATCAAGGAAACCCCCAACAAAACAGACAAAAGAATCAAATAAAATCCCACAACATCTAAAGAAAATATACCTGAAACCACCAAACCAGAATAAACACCTATCGGGTATCTGCACACATACACCAACAACCCACCAACAAGAAATATATAAAATCTTACACTCCTACTAAACCAATCAAACCACCAACGTCCCATAATCGAGTCAGGATAACAAGACCTAAAACAACCTCAACAGTAAAAATTACCATCAAAGCCAAGAATAAAATACGAAACTCTTCATAACCACTAACCAAACAACTAAACAACAGCAACACATTCAATTTCTCTAACACGATAATACACCCAAGCAACCGAGGCACCGACAACGCCAAACTAATAAGAGTCAAAGAAACACCAACTAATAACAGAACCCGACTCACTATAAAAAACTAAATAAATTAGGGAACCCACTTGAATAAGGAACGATCCACATACCCTTAAACACTAACAAGAGAACCAACATCAAAATCCTCGAAACCTTACCAACCCCAATATACGGATACTCCGGATGACATGAACCCAAGTAACCAAGCAAAAAAAACAACGAAACTAAAAACCAAAACACCAACTGGCGCACATCATAATAACAACAAGACTCTTTAAAAGTAGGAAGTCACATAAGAAACAAAAATAAAACCACTAAAAACAACCCACCAATCTTAGACTCAACCGAACGCAACATAGCATAAAACGGCAAAAAATATCACTCAGGCTTTATCGTCACAGGAGTTACCAACGGATTAGCCTCAATATAAGCCTCCGTATCAACAACCAAATCAGGACACAACCACATTAATCCCACACACAAGTACAAAGAAACTAAAAGCATAAAACCATCCTTCAAAGTAAAAAATCTATGAAACAAGACCACATCCCTATACCCAGAACTTACAAACAAAGGATTATTAGAACCCCCCTTATGCAAATAAAACAAATGAATCACACTTAGCCCAACGATAACAAAAGCCAAACAAACATGAGCAGAAAAAACCCGAACAAGTGTAGCTTCCCTAACAGAAAATCCACCGACCACAAAACTATATATTTGTCCACCCACAAAAGGAACACTATCAACAACCGAGGTAAGAACAGTAGCAGCCCAATACGACATCTGGTGCCAAGGCAATATATAACCCAAAAAAGCCTCAACCATCATAACCAGATATAAAACGAACCCAACATTCCACACCCCAAACTTAGAATATCTCGAATAATATAAAGCACGACCCATATGTAAAAAGATATAAACAAATAAGAACGTAACACCCCAAATATGCGCATAACGCACCAACCAAACAAACAAACTTTCATTAGTAAAACCCGTAACACATGAAAATCTAACCTCACACCCAGAAACATACAAAAAAGATAACACTACCCCAGTCAACAACTGAAAAAACATAAACCCTGATATCATAAAACCCCTACACCACAAATATCTCAAAGAAACATTAGTAGGCAAATCCAAAACATTTGAACGAACTATAGCCAACACTTCCTTCTCAAAAGATCTCCGACTCCACAGACCGACAGTTTACCACATTAACCTAAGAAAGACTCCACCATACCCCTACAACACATAAACAAGAAAATACACAACCAACCACACATAATCAACAAAATGCCAATATCAAACAACCAACCTAGGTCGATAAGCAGATACAGCTCTCGCAACATACTTAATCAGAAATCCAAGAGAAAGAACCCCAACAAAAACATGCAACAAATGCAAACCCACTGCACACAAAGACGACGAAGAGTAACCACTATCCACCAGACATACACAACACTCACGAAACTCACTATACTGCAACACAACAAATGACATCCCCAATCAAAAAGTCAACTTCAAATTAAATAAACCCACCGGAGACCCCATAGAATGATGATACGCCGCAACAGACACCGAAGAAACAAACAATATCGCAGTCCCAATTACGGGAAGCTCATTCCAAAAAGTTAAATTCAAACTCTCAAAAGAATTATACCAAGCCACAGCCAACAAAATAGAAACAAACACAACAGCCTCACTAAAAATAAAAATAGCAAACGAACCAGGTATGCGACTCCTAATCCCCAAACTATCAACCTCCTCAAGGTAAAACACAGAGATAAAGTAAGACAAAATTAAAAAAATAGTTAAAATTTGAGACTTCCAAAAAAACACCGACACAAGCACAGCCAAAAACAATCCAGAACTAACAAACGGAAGCAATCTCATAGATCTCTCCTCAACTAGAAAAACGCAACCACAACAAAGTCAAAGATCCATAACCCCCAAAGATCACACCACAACCAAATAAACCATATCTCACACAAAACACCAAAATCTTCAATCCACCCCCCCAATCAGAAGACAACCGCAATGACAACGGCAAATACGAAAACATAATCCCGAATAAATCTTTAACTACCCAGAATCCCATAGTTTAATTTAGATCTCTCATACCTCTTACAAGCTTACTTAAGAGGAGCATACTACTATCTATCCATTATCATTATCTATTCCCTATCCTTACTACATTACTAGACTATCTATAATTATAACTTTAAATCTCCTATATATAACCTCTTACAAACTTACTAAAGAGGAGTATATTGCTCTCTATCCATTATCATTAGCTGTTCAATATCTTTACTACAATACTAAACTATCTATAATTATATCACTGAATCTCATATATATAACCTCTTACAAACTTACTAAGGAGGAGTATACTACTCTCTATCCATTATCATTATGTATACCCTATCCTTTACTATAACATACCAGCATATTCTATTATACTTGTCCCTATACTATATATTTTATATATTGGGCCCCTGTATATATATTTATATTCCCATCTCTATTCATAGATATATTACCTACGGTAATAATAACTTATCCCTATTATCCCTATTTCCTTATCCTATTATTATTACTGTATTCCCAATATTATTTTTCTCTCATCTCATATATTTACCTCTACCAACTAACTCTAAAAGGAGTTAACTAATATCTATCCATATCCTTATCCAATCCCTATAATAACACATTATCCATTCTTCTCAGTATTTATCTTATCCCTTTCTCTCTATCCTATTGTATATATTCTAAGTAATTGTCCTTTTTCCATTATACTTTCCCCTCATTCATAATCCGACCTAATATGTTATATTATTCCTTCCCGTATACTAATGACTAACCTTACAACCAGCCACAACAACAAACTAACAATTAACTCAAATTCCTAATGATACGAAAAACCATCATGCTAAATACACTACATCAACACACACCACAACCAAATAAACCATATCTCACACAAAAAACCAACCTACAGAAAATTCCTAAACTATACCAAATTAGATTTTTTTGCCCCCAAATTATACCATTAAAATTCATTACATTTATAGTGTCCTTATATAATTATAACATAACATATTTATTTGCCATTTTGATACCAAATAAAATTACAATTACATAAAGCCCCAAAATAACCCAAAACTTTCTACTAAACTACCCCTAAAAACTGGTCGCTGACTAAAGGAGACAAATCCGGAAATAAAAGAACACTAAAAATCTTCAACTCACCAGCATAGCAAGTTGACGTTACTACAAAATCAAAAAAAAGTAACGAAAAATAATCATTTTTCTAAAACTAGGCAACTTATCGTAACTATTTGAGAAAATTTTACTCAATTACACGAGATGTTGGTACTCCCAAAAAGAACTGAATGGTAGCTACCTTTGGAACATTTTAATTTTTGACAATTTCACCAATTTTTTACAAAATTCAACTAAAAACTTACCGATACCGACCCCTGCCAAATCCGAACCCACGCCTTGGAAAGGCGTCATACTCTATTTATACCACAAGCGCACCACCTACACTAAAAGACACCATCCACAAAAACAAAATATAAAACCCCCAAAATTACAAGTTTCAAAGAAACTCCCCAAATACTCAACTCAACAAAATCGAATACCAACCAAGACAAAAGACCAAACTCCAAACGATATAAAGCAAGAACATAACAACTCAACCATCTCTTCAAGCTACCCCTAACCACACTCACCAGCGAATCATTACCACACAACTCACTAGACCAAACACCACCTTCATACGGATCAACAAACAAATATCACCCCAAAATCCTACCAAACACCTGCACCACCAACAATAAAGCGGCGCTATACACACTTAATCCAACCCTCTCAGAACACAACTCACCAAAGGCATAACCTACCAATCTACCAAGAAAACTGACAAAAGGCAAAATCACAAACATACTAACATATCCAACACTCAACCCCACCTTATCAGAAACAACCAACAAGGCCAATCGAAAAGAATACGAATACGTAAACAACATTCCCACAAACAACCCAATAAAGGACACCAAATCAAACCCAAAACACACCTCAGAAAATAATAAATGCATAGAAAAAAACGACCCTAAGAAAGGAAAGCCACACAAAGAAAAAATCAACAAACACAGAACCATTGACTCCAACAACCCAGAATAACGAGAAACATAAACAATAACGGACTCCTGACTACCGCCAGAAGAACTCATCAAATCACCCATCCTCATAAAAAGATAACACTTACAAACAACAAGAGTCAACCAATGAAACAAAGCAAGATACACATCCCCAAAAACATAAAACAACAGACTCCAAGATAGATTATAACATGTAGTCAAAGCAACTTTATATTTCAAGTTATTAAAAACCAAAGCAAACCGCACAGAATAAAAACCAGTCAACAAGGCCACAAAAAACAACAAGTCCAAAGCCTTAAAACTAAATAAATAAGAATAACGAACAAGAAACCAAACACCCGCTGCAACTAAAGTCGAAGAATGTACCAAAGCCCTAACAGGAGTAGGCGCCCGCATAGCCTCAAGCAACCAAGACACAAACGGATAACACGCACTCTTAGTCACAACCACCAACAAAATAGAAAGCACGAACCCCCAACACAAAAATCCTCAAGCACTACTCCACAGCCCACCCACAATAAAAAACAACGCTACATCACCAAATCGAGACATAAATAAAGTAACCAAAGAAGCCCGTAAACTCACACCATTCCCGTAAAATAATATTAAGAAAAAACTAACCAGCCCCAAATACTCTCAAAACACCAAAGTAACCAAGGGACCGCACCTAAAAACCAAAACCATCATAACTCCCAAAAATCACACCATTAAAAAAAACAACACACCACCAGCCCCCAAATAATGAAAACAATAAACTAGAGATAAAACACCACAAAGAAATAACATCCCTAAACACAAAACCCTAACATGATCAAACACAAAAGAAACCTTACCACATAACCCAGCATTTTCTAAAACAAACCAAGAAACAACTCACCCTCAATCAAAGCCCATCAACCAAAAAAATGACAACACCAAAACCATAAAAAATAAAAACAACAACACCTTTGACAGGATTACACCAACCCACAATCGCGGCCGAAACACGACCCCCAATCTCTGGCTATCAAACCAATACCAACCACATACAAGGGGACAAACCCATAATTGACGCTTAAAACCAACCCATCTAATCTGGCACTCGTATTCAACGCAAGTAATCGTCGCAATACAAAACGATAGAGGTAACTTCAAATCACCAACGGAACTAACCCACAATTACACCAAATTAGAGAGGAATAACCCATAAATTAATCCTAAATCAACCCCATCTAATCTGGCACCTCTAACTATCCCAGTTGAATGACCACCTCAGAGGCTACAACCCCACGTACTAACCATTATACTAAACCGGTCAACCTAACGATAAAAAGAATCCTTAGAACTCAAAACAACACTCACTAAAACAAAACCAACCAATAAAAATACACAAAACATACAATAAGTAAATCCCTCAAACCTACTACAAAGATAACGACTTCTCTCTACTAAACATCCGCCAAGCCCCGTAAACATCCTAAACCACCAAAAAAAAAAAAAAAGGAAAAGGAAAAAAACTCTCCCTAATCCAACACCAACAGAAGGCGTAGGTTTAGGATTACGCACAGAAACAAAAATAAACAACACATAAATCCCACCAATATACACCAGACTAAATAACACTAAATACCAAGAAAACCCAACAATCATAAAAGTCAAAACTTTTACACACAAAGCACTGATTATCAGAAATATACAATACGCAACAGGATGTGACACAAACGAAAAAGCCAAAATCGTCGTAAGATACAAGCTAGTAAAAAAAGAAATACTATACATAGCATACACAAAATTAATTCTTACTCTGAGTTACAATCTCCACAACGATAGGCATATACGCATGCCCAGCGCCACACAACTCACTACAATACCCTACAAATGCCCCAACACGATTCGAAAAAAAACTAAGCTGATTTATTCGCCCAGGCACAGCATCAACCTTCATATTAAACGCAGGTAAAACAAAGGAATGGATAACATCCCTGGAAGTTACCACAAAATTGTACTTTTCATTAACATCCAACCGTAATGGCTTATCCACGGAACTTATGAAATCACCCATCAACGAATCATAGAAACCAGGGGCACTAAACACCTCATAACCCCAATACCACTGATGTCCTACGATCTTAACTACCTTCTCTATTGGAGTAAAAACATCTGGCCCTAAGCAACGCAAATTAAAATAACACAAACCTATAACCATAAAAGTAGGAATCACGGTTCACGCAAGTTCCACAGAATCATTCTCATTCTCCAATGACAACAGAGTAGACGAATCACAAAGCTGTCACCCCAAAGCCACAAATACCCATATCGCTACAAAACTACACAAAAATAACATATATCGAACTAAATCCAGATACAAATAACCATACAAAAGCACTGCCCCAACACATAAAGGAACAACTAGCATCAGATTCATCTAACGCTACCATGTTACGACTTACCACGGCTCACGCCATGGGTGACGGGCGGTGTGTACCCCAGCTAAATCACACTTCGATAGAACGAACTTAACTCCACCTACTTCCGAGTCCTAAATCTAAAAATATATCAAGTCCCAACTTTGTAATGTAGTGCACGTAAACCACCTCACAAGCAGCACATTGACCTGGCTTCAATAAAATATTCCACCCCCAACACTAATCAAGAGTATTAAACCGGATGTACACTAGCCTCTAACAAGGTGGTAAGATAATAAGCGGACCATCTATTTATACACACACTCCCCCGGAGGAACATTGCTGGCTGCCAAATCCTTTTAATTAAAATCAAGGACACAAAGTTATTTCACAAATACAAGGGTATCTAATCCTTTTCTTCTACTGAGACATACCTTCCCAACTTGAGCACATTTCAAATAGGACACAATTTAACCTTTACTCTCCCTAATTACTCAAATAGCTTTTTAACCGATTCAGAGACCTAAGCCACAGACTAACCGCGGATGCTGGCACTGTGTATTAACCGCTCCACCAAGAATAACCCAATCCGAGTTTCCTCGAACAATAAGCCCTCCATACTAGACCCGTGAGAGTAACCACACCCCACAATCCTCTATACAACAATCCTATGTAAAATAATATTCCTCATCTCCCGCAACCAGAATTAAATAGGTACCAAGGCACGAGTGAAACCACACCATATTTTGCCTTTGCAAAGCAAAACGCACAAAGCACATACCCAACATAAATTATGAACAATCCTTTCGTACTAGCCCACAACCACAGTAGATAAGATCCGACCTGGCTCACGCCGGTCTTAACTCAACTCATAGGAAACACAGGTCGAACAGACCCAATGCAACAGCCGCTACACCACTACATCTACCCTAAGCCAACATCGAGATGGCAATCAAATAAATAGATCAGACCTCACATTACTCATTGCCTAGTTATCCCCGAGGTAACTTTACCCTCCTATCCAACAAGGATCCAAAAATACGTAAAACACATACTCTTACCCCAAGCAAATATAAATATAAAGCTCTCGGGGTCTTTCCGTCTTACTAACCATTACCTGGATCTGCACAGACACTCTAAATTCACCACACACTACGCATTTCAATTTCATCTCGTCAAACCATTCAAACAATCCTTCAATTAAAAGGCAACTAATTACGCTACCTTAACACAGTTTATTCCTGCGGCCATTAAACTCTAAGCCATTGGGCAGGTACTACCATCAACACTTAATGATAGAAATGTTTTTAATAAACAGACGAACAGAAATCGAGACAAAAATACAGCAATCCTTAAACTACTAATTCCCCGATAACTCACTTAACAGTTACACAAACACCAAATCAACTCAAGACAAAACTAAACCCCAAAATGTTATAACACAAAAGCTAAACTAGGGTACCACTAACCCCAACGCATCTCAAAATAAAAAAGTCTCTGACAACATCAATCACCTCAGAGCAAACAATGTAATTCTAAAACCTTGGCGTCAACCAGTTATAAAGTAGTGCGAAATAGCATATCACCCCCATCTCATCCTCTCAAAAGACCAACTCAACCATTCTTAAGCTCTAAGCAAAGACAAGATAAATCACTACCTTTCGGAACACTACACTCCATAGTCACTACCCGGAAATCATGATGCAAAAGGTACCACACCTAACAATACACACACTAATACAGCCTCAAGACTAAGGAAGCAACCAAACAATACCAAAGCTTTACAAAAGCACCATTCTCATCATAAACTACACTTCCCAACAGTACCAAGAATCTACCACGCCAACCAACGAACAGGCCGCTCAAACCAATGAACATGATGAGCAATAGAAATAGTAAACACATTAAAAGGAACCCTAGCAGACCCTCAACACCCTATCACACGATTACCTATCACAATAGACTCTCAAACCAAAAAAAAAAAAAAGAAAGCACTAACCAAAGATAAAACCCCACCCAAAGACGAAAGCCCTTTTAACCAAAAGAAACTACTATCAAAACTAGATGCACGACGAGGCACACACCACACACCCAAATAATGCATGGGGAAAAAACACAAATTAAACCCAAGCATGGAAGAAAACCAATGACCCTCCAACAAATACTTATTCAAACTCACACCTATCACCCCGGGTCACCATCACAATAAAGCAATGATTACAGTCCTAAAAGAACCCAGAGAAAGAACATAATGAAAATGTGCCACAACAAACCACGTATCATGCAACACACCATCCAATATAGACGCAGATAAAACAACACCAGTAATCCCACCTACAGTAAAAAGAAAAATAAAACCACCAACTCACCAAACAACCGGATCCCATAAACGAACACCACTACACCTCAGCATATATAATCAAGAAAACACCTTTATACCAGTAGGAACCCCAATAATCATAGTCACAGAACTAAAAAAAATCACAGTCTTAAAATCTAATCCAACCATAAACATATGATGCGCCCACACAATACTACCCAGACATACAATAGCCACCAACGCAAACACCAATCCCATATACCCAAACAGCGAATCATTTTTTGTCACACACATACATACATGACTAACCATCCCAAACCCAGGAATTATTAATACGTACACCTCGGGATGACCAAAAAATCAAAACAAATGCTGGAATAAAACAGGATCACCGCCTCCAGCGGGATCAAAAAAAGCACTAGCAAAATGACGATCAAATAAAAGCATAGTTATAGCTGCCGCCAAAACAGGTAAGGACATAACCAATAAAATCGCCGTAAACAAATATGCCCAAACTATTATAGAATGCCGACCTAAAGTAACACGATCCAAGACCTCAAAAACACTACAAATAAATTTTATAGAACTAAGAATACTGGAAACACCAGCCAAATGCAACGAAAACATTAAAAAATCAACCCCCCAACCTGAATACCCAGACCCAGAAAGAGGCGGATAAAAAGTTCAACCAACACCAGCACCCCAAAACATTCTAGTTGACAGACAAAAAGAGGCAGGCCCAAGTAACCAAACCCTCAAAGCATTCATACGAGGTAACCTCAAATCTCTTAACCCCAAAAACAACGGCAACAAATATTTACCAAACCCACCTATAAGAACAGGCATAAGAAAAAAAAAAATCATAGCTATCCCATGATTCGTTACAACATATTTATACACCTCAGGGGAAACGATTTTATGAAACGGATCCAAAAAATTCAACCGTATAAGCATACTAAGGGCAAGCCCAGTAAGACCACCCCACAAACCCAACATAAAATAAATCATAGATATACGCTTATGATCCAAAGACATAAATCACCCAAACAT